CGACCTAATCGTACCACGTAATCTTTTAAAAAGTGTTCTAAGTGAGTTATTTAAGCTCCACGCCTTCTTTCCTTTGAAGTCCAATTCAATCAAGTAGAGCGCACTAAGTTACATTTTGTTATTTGTAGCAAACAAGTAGTTAGCTTAGATGAATAAGTCCATTTATTTAGTTCTACATTCCTTGGACTTATTCTATATACTCACTTAGATATATAGATACTTATATCTCTACTAAGAATTTTCAAATTGAATTAATTAATAATAACTACGAATTCATAATAATTACAATTCTTAATTATAATTAGTATAAATATAAAAAATGATATTTTAAAAAACTAATAACAGGTACAAATAGTAAATCGAGGTACCCATTTTATGACAACTTTCAACTTTCCCTCTATTTTAGTGCCTTTAGTAGGCCTAGTATTTCCGGCAATTGCAATGGCTTCTTTATTTCTTCATGTTCAAAAAAACAAGATTGTTTAGATCTAAGGAGACCCAATCCAATCTTATCCGTTTTTTTTTTGAAACTTACACTTGTAGCATAACACAGATATTTAGTTCGGGAAATGTGGTATAACATGTGATTTCCGCCGAACAGAAAGGAAAAAGCTCTTATGCCTGCAGAAAAGGATCTATGGGTAAATGAATTCTAGCTAGTTTCAAATAGATCAGGATCGTCAGATGCCTAAAATGTAAAGTTGGTCGATCTATATGTATATCAATATGTATATTGGGATTATATGAAGAGTATGTTATTATTTTAGATCTAACCAATTTGATGAATTACTCCTAAAGGTTCACATCAAACTAGTGCTAGTTCACATCAAACTAGTGCTAGTTGATGAGAATTCCTTCGGAAAGAAAAAAAGTAAAAACCATTTGGGGTATTTTCTCAATTCCAATAAAATGCAATCGGATCAAGTATGAGTTGGCGATCAGAACATATATGGATAGAACTTATAACGGGGTCTCGAAAACTAAGTAATTTTTGCTGGGCCCTTATCGTTTTTTTAGGTTCATTAGGATTCTTATTGGTTGGAATTTCCAGTTATCTTGGTAGAAATTTGCTACCTTTTGTTCCGTCTCAGGAAATCATTTTTTTTCCACAAGGGATCGTGATGTCTTTCTACGGGATCGCGGGTCTTTTTATTAGTTCCTATTTGTGGTGCACAATTTCCTGGAATGTAGGTAGTGGTTATGATCGATTCGATAGAAAGAAAGGAATAGTATGTATTTTTCGTTGGGGATTTCCTGGAAAAAACCGTCGCATATTCCTCCGATTCCGCATAAAAGATATTCAATCCGTTAGAATAGAAGTTAAAGAGGGTATTTATGCTCGTCGTGTCCTTTATATGGACATCAGAGGCCGGGGGGCTATTCCGTTGACTCGCACTGATGAGAATTTGACTCCACGAGAAATTGAACAAAAAGCTGCGGAATTGGCCTATTTCTTGCGCGTACCAATTGAAGTCTTTTAAAAGGAACTGGGCTGAAGAACGAATGCTTTCTCAGCAGGAGGGAAAAAATACAAGAATCCTGTTTTTTCTATAACATAACTTAACTGAAGTTTCGTCAGAACGTTCAGTCGAGCCAAAGCCGACGTATATGGAACAACCATAAAACAAAACTCTTTTTTTGTTAAGTTTCATATTTGTTGGAAGTGATACTTTAGATGCGGATAAATCATATCTTGTAAATTAGTTCCTTTTTGTCAATCGACCTTTTTTTATCCTTTCGTTTGTGTTCCTTACTAACCAATAATGGGGTTTCTTAATAATGATAACTGGCCCCTTTCTGTCTTGTTTTGCCGCTTATTTGTTTGATCATCACAATATCTTTCTCTCAATTATTCTATTCTTGGCTATGGGGAATCATTGGAATTTTTTCGAAATAGGAGTTCTTTCGTCTCAAAATCTCAATAATATTCATTTCTTAAAGTACTTCTTTCGGTCATTCATCGAAAAGAGACACTTGGTTGGAATTTGATGAATTGAGATATCTGGAAACAATATTTTGGATTATTTCTTGATTCAAATTCGAAGTGGAGTCGTAGTCTATTTCTGTATTGTTTCTAGATTCAAACAAAATTACAACTAAAATAGATTCATAGGTTTGATACCTTGTCTAGAACTCATGTTTGAAAGAAATATTTGATCACATAGAGATAGAGTCAGTGGGTTAATTCAAAATTCACAGGTGAAAAATGGCAAAAAAGAAAGCATTCACTCCTCTTTTGTATCTTGCATCTATAATATTTTTGCCCTGGTGGATTTCTCTCTCATTTACTAAAAGCATGGAATCTTGGGTTACAAATTGGTCAAATACTGGTCAATCCGCAATTTTTTTGAATGATATTCAAGAAAAAAGTATTCTAGAAAAGTTCATAGAATTAGAGGAAATCCTCTTCTTGGACGAAATGATCAAGGAATACTCGGAGACAGATCTACAAAAGCTTTCTATAGCAATTCACAAAGAAACGATCCAATTAATCAAGATACACAACGAGGATCGTATCCATACGATTTTGCACTTCTCGACAAATATAATCTGTTTTGGTATTCTAAGCGGTTATTCAATTTTAGGTAATGAAGAACTTGTTATTCTTAACTCTTGGGCTCAGGAATTCCTATATAACTTAAGTGATACAGTAAAAGCTTTTTCAATTCTTTTATTAACCGATTTATGTATCGGATTTCATTCACCCCACGGTTGGGAACTAATGATTGGTTCTGTCTACAAAGATTTTGGATTTGTTCATAATGATCAAATTATATCTGGTCTTGTTTCCACCTTTCCAGTTATCCTCGATACTATTTTTAAATATTGGATTTTCCGTTATTTAAATCGTGTATCTCCGTCACTTGTAGTTATTTATCATTCAATGAATGATTGATAAATGATCCACCAATATTAATTTAATCCAATTAGAATGTTTCTTTCTTTGTAGTTCTACATAAGCATTAAAAACTTTCTATCCGGGGGATTTTCATACTTTTCATACTATAGTATTCCAGTAAAATGATTCCAATAAATAGCAGAATCGTGGATAGGGAACTATACTAGCGACCTACCCCAATTTATTGTAGAAATTTTCGGATCAATGATTAGACCATGCAAACTAGAAATAATTTTTCTTGGATAAAGGAACAGATTACTCGATCTATTTCCGTATCGCTTATGATATATATCATAACTCGGACATCCATTTCAAGTGCATATCCCATTTTTGCGCAGCAGGGTTATGAAAATCCACGAGAAGCGACTGGGCGTATTGTATGTGCCAATTGCCATTTAGCTAATAAGCCCGTGGATATTGAGGTTCCACAAGCGGTACTTCCGGATACTGTATTTGAAGCAGTTGTTCGAATTCCTTATGATAAGCAAGTGAAACAAGTTCTTGCTAATGGTAAGAAAGGGGGTTTGAATGTAGGGGCTGTTCTTATTTTACCAGAGGGGTTTGAATTAGCTCCTTCCGATCGTATTTCTCCCGAGATGAAAGAAAAGATAGGCAATTTGTCTTTTCAGAGCTATCGCCCTAATCAAAAAAATATTCTTGTGATAGGGCCTGTCCCTGGTCAGAAATATAGTGAAATTGCCTTTCCTATTCTTTCCCCCGACCCCGCTACTAAGAAAGATGTTCACTTCTTAAAATATCCTATATACGTAGGTGGCAATAGGGGAAGGGGTCAGATTTATCCTGACGGAAGCAAGAGTAACAATACAGTTTATAATGCTACAGGAGCGGGTATAGTAAGTAAAATCATACGAAAAGAAAAAGGGGGATATGAAATAACCATAACAGATCCATCGGATGGACGTCAAGTGGTTGATATTATCCCTCCAGGACCAGAACTCCTTGTTTCAGAGGGTGAATCCATCAAATTTGATCAACCATTAACAAGTAATCCTAATGTGGGTGGATTTGGTCAGGGAGATGCAGAAATAGTACTTCAAGATCCATTACGTGTCCAAGGTCTTTTGTTCTTCTTGGCATCTGTTATTTTGGCACAAATCTTTTTGGTTCTTAAAAAGAAACAGTTCGAGAAAGTTCAATTGGCCGAAATGAATTTCTAGACTCGTGGATTTATCGACATCAGGTTCGTAAAAAGAACCAAATTATTGTTGTCAATTATGTATGATAAAAAAACAAAAAAATGAAATTCTGAAAAACCTTTTATTTACTTGCTTTTTTTCTATGAGCTTTCGGGAATCCCTTGTACCGTATTACTAGTCATAATAGGTAGATTTTTGTTTGAAGAGGACTATTTTATTTGACTTTATGACTTTACCATCTCTTTCTTTGTTTTTTTAGCCAAATTGAATTAGTACGACTATATTACTATTGCCAGATTTCAATGTCATAAAATGTATCAATTTTATTCTATTTCAAATAGAATAAAATTGGGATAGATATTAGCATAAGTAAGGCATAAGTAAGCGGGTAATAGAACAAACTAGAGTTGCGGGGAACAAATAAGACTAGGAGGCATTATTCGTCCTTCTAGTCTTCGACACAAGAAAGGGGTGTAGAAAATTCCTTTTCTTGTGTCGAAAGAGTAATGATTTTTGATCCTGTTCGTCTAAAACTCCTAGTCTTGGTTTCGCTTTTCCAGATGTATCAGAACTTTTTTTTTTCGATTTATTACGTAGAATTTTCTTACGTACAATAAAGTAGTGGACAAACAAAAAAGGGGGGAATCTCATTTTATTGATTAAATAGAACGAACTTATAAAAAATTTCCATTTTTCTGAGATATTAAAATAAATAGGTAAATAGAGTATCGAAAGTATTTGTACGATATCAAATCTACAGAAATATATATAATCCAGGAAATTGAGTGATTCCCCCTTTCTTCTAACTTGGAAAATACTCATTGATACTATCAAGATCAAGGAACAGGTGTTCTGAATCAATCAATGAAGTTTATTTTGCAAAAGTATCATCAGAAAAAATAGAATGGAGTTTTTTGAAACGGCAGAAAAGAAGTCCACTTTGT